GTATCCACTTTGGCTAGAGAATCCATTTTGGATAGATCTATATACTTAATCTAGATATACAAGATTCAAAATTCAATAAAATAAAAAAGAAGATTCAAAAACTCAAATATTTCTATTCTTGGATTGGATCCACAATTAATCCTATGGATCCTTAGGATTGGTGTACTTCTTTTATATCTTCTAGTTTCCCTGGATAGAGCTACGTATCAAAACCCCTTTTTACCCATCCTGTATATTGTCCTTTTCATTTTGTGTCGCAATCGAAACTTTACTTAATAATTTTATTAGTTATTAGACGAGATTTTATAAAAAAGTCCTTACTTATTAGTAGATTAGTAGATACGAAATTAGGAGAGAATAACTATTTCGTTTTTTTTTTCAATACTAAATTAGTTAATAATCCTAGTGATTATAGTTCTATGTTTATTCTGATAAGAAATAGGATAGTAACAAAAATTCTTTTTCATCGAATGACTATTCATTTATTGTATTTTCATGTAAATAAAATAGGGGCAAAAAACTCTATGGAAAAATGGCAGTTCAATTCGATGTTGTCTAACAAGGAGTTAGAATTAGAACACAGGTGTGGATTAAGTAATCGTAGTCCTATTGATGAACATATCAGTGAAAGTGAAGATCCGAATCGCAATGATAGGCAACATCATAGTCGGAGTTATAGTGACAGTTCTACTTACAGTAATGTGGATCATTTATTTGGTGTCAAGGACATTGGGAATTTCATCTCTGATGACACTTTTATAGTTAGGGATAAGAATGGGGACAGCTATTCTATCTATTTTTATATTGAAAATAAGCTTTTTGAGATTAACAAGGACTATTCTTTCCTGAGTGAACTCGAAAAACCTTTGTCTAGTTATCCTAATTCTGATTATCTCAATAATGGGTCGAATAGTAACGACCCTTACTACGATCGTTACATATATGATACTCAATATAGTTGGAATAATCATATTAATAGTTGTATTGACAGTTATCTTGATTCTCAACTACGCATTGATGCTTACATTGTAAGTAGTAGTGACAATTATAGTGACAGTTATATTTATCGTTCCATTTATGGTGAAAATATAAATAGTAGTGAAAGCGAGAGTTCCAGTATAAAGAACGCGGGTGATTTAACTATAATAGAAAGTTATAATAATCTCGATGTAACGCAAAAATACAGACATTTGTGGGTTCAATGCGAAAAGTGTTATGGATTAAATTATAAGAAAATTTTGAAGTCAAAAATGACTATTTGTGAACAATGTGGGTATTATTTGAAAATGAGTAGTTCAGATAGAATAGAACTTTTGATTGATCCAGGCACTTGGGATCCTATGGATGAAGACATGGTCTCTCTGGATCCCATTGAATTTCATTCGAAGGAGGAGCCTTATAAAGATCGTATTGATTCTTATCAAAGAAAGACAGGGTTAACTGAGGCTGTTCAAACAGGTATAGGCCAACTAGATGGTATTCCCGTCGCAATTGGGGTTATGGATTTTCAGTTTATGGGGGTTAGTATGGGATCTGTAGTCGGAGAGAAAATTACCCGTTTGATCGAGTATGCTACCAAAAAATTTATACCTCTTATTATAGTGTGTGCTTCTGGGGGTGCACGTATGCAAGAAGGAAGTTTGAGCTTGATGCAAATGGCTAAAATCTCTTCTGCTTTATACGATTATCAATCAAATAAAAAACTATTTTATGTACCAATTCTTACATCTCCGACTACGGGTGGGGTGACAGCGAGTTTTGGTATGTTGGGGGATATCATTATTGCCGAACCCAATGCCTACATTGCATTTGCGGGTAAAAGAGTAATTGAACAAACATTGAATAAAACAGTACCCGAAGGGTCACAAGCGGCCGAATATTTATTCCAGAAGGGCTTATTCGATCTAATTGTACCACGTAATCTTTTAAAAAGCGTTCTGAATGAGTTATTTCAACTTCACGCTTTCTTTCCTTTGAATCAAAATTCAAAGACTATTCAGTTTAATTAGTTTTACACGTAGTTAGTTTATCGGAATCAAAGTAAAAATAAGAAGAATGGAGTTTTCTTTGGTGACCTCAAATCTATAAAATGAAATTCTAGAAAGAATCACAAGTTGCATCTAATTTTTTATTTTTATTCATGATTACGAATCAGCGAGCCTCTATAAAAGAATGCATTTTTGCTTTTGTGAAATTAGGCGAAGTTCCTCTTACCTTCTTACGTGGGTATTCTATAATTAATGAAAATGAAAGTTTCATAATTCCAATAATAGTAATTCGAATCGAATTAATAAGAATTTTCATTCTATAATTAAAAATGTAAAATTATTACAAGATATCTTTATAACAATAGAAACTATATAATAATAACAGGTACAAATAGTAAATTTCATCGAGGTATTCATTCTATGATAACTTTCAACTTTCCCTCTATTTTTGTGCCTTTAGTAGGCCTAGTATTTCCGGCCATGGCAATGGCTTCTTTATTTCTTTATGTTCAAAAAAACAAGATTGTTTAGATCTAATAGGACTAAATCCCATTTTGTTTTTTTGAACTTAGATAAAAAAATATCTATTTATTTGAGTATGGTAAAACATAGGGTTTCGGCTGAACAGAAATCGACCATATAGAAAATGATATATGAGTCAATTTATTCTAGCAATTTTCCACTAGAATAAGGATTGGCGGATGTCTGAAATGGAAAGTCTATGTAGTAATATGTCTGCCACTATCCTTAGTAGGGCCATAAAGTGAAGAGACATTTTTTCATCTAACCCGTTTTATGAATTATTCCTAAGGGTTCATATCAAAATAGTGCTAGTTGATGAGAGTTATTTCGGCAACAAAAAAAAATAAAGTAAAATTCATTGGGCTATGCTCTCAATTCCAATAAACTGAAATCAGATCAAGTATGAGTTGGCGATCAGAACATATATGGATAGAACTTATAAAGGGGTCTCGAAAAATAAGTAATTTTTTCTGGGCCATTATCCTTTTTTTAGGTTCATTAGGCTTCTTATTGGTTGGAACTTCCAGTTATCTTGATAAAAATTTGATATCTTTTTTTCCGTCTCAACAAATCATTTTTTTTCCACAAGGGCTCGTAATGTCTTTTTATGGGGTCGCGGGTCTTTTTATTAGCGCCTATTTATGGTGTACAATTTCGTGGAATGTAGGTAGTGGTTATGATCGATTCGATAGAAAAGAAGGAATAGTGTGTATTTTTCGTTGGGGATTTCCTGGAAAAAACCGTCGTGTCTTCCTGCGATTTCTAATAAAAGATATTCAGTCTGTGCGAGTAGAAGTTAAAGAGGGTATCTATGCTCGTCGTGTTCTTTATATGGAAATCCGAGGCCAGGGGGCCATTCCCTTGACGCGTACGGATGAGAATTTTACGCCACGAGAAATTGAACAAAAAGCGGCCGAATTGGCCTATTTTTTGCGTGTCCCAATTGAAGTTTTTTGAGAAATAAAGAATTAATGCTTTATCAACAGTAAAGAAAAAGTAACGAACCCTCTTTGTTCTCTAATATAACTTCACTGAAGTTTCTTCAGAACGTTGATTTGAGTCAAAGCAAAGCAGCGGCGGACGTAACAACCCTAAAACGAAACTCTTGTTGAGGGGTTTTTATGCCTATGGAAATACACTCAATTCAGCAACAAAACAAATAACGAATCGAAATATTGGAATTGATACTTTAGATCCAGATGAATCATATCTTGTTTTGTCAATTTTTTATTTTACCGTATCTTTATTATCCTTTTCTTTTTTTTGTGCTATTTGATTACCAAACAATTGGGTCGCTTATACCAATACCTATTACTGGATTTTTTATATATTATATATAGATAAGTTTAAGTTATTCTTTCGCGCATTCATCGAAAGGCGGTACTTGTTTCGAATTTGACTTTGACCAATTGAGATATCTGGAAATAAGGTTTTCTATTATTTCTTTTTTAATTCTATTGCTTCATTTGAATTCGAAGTGGATTTTTATTCTCTATTTTTATTTTTTATAGATTCAAGGACTAATCTCGGAATCCCCCCAAAACAGTGAATAGACTCCTAGACTCAACGCCTTGCAATAGAACTTATGCTTCATAGAAATATTCGATTGCATAGAGTCGATGAATGAGGTAAGTTCATTCACAATTCACAAATTAAAATGGCACAAAAAAAAGCATTTACTCCTCTTATATATCTTGCATCTGTAGTAGTTTTGCCCTGGTGGATTTCTAATAAAAGTCTGGAATCTTGGGTTATTTATTGGTGGAATACTAACCAATCCGAAACTTTTTTGAATGATATTCAAGAAAAGAATATTCTAGAAAAATTTATAGAATTAGAAGAACTAGTCCTCTTGGACGAAATGATCAAGGAATACTCGGAGACACATATACAAAAGCTTCGTATAGGAATGCACAAAGAAACGATCCAATTAATCAAGATATACAACGAGGATTTTATCCATACGATTTTGCATTTCTCGACAAATATAATCTCTTTCATTATTCTAAGTGGTTATTCTATTCTGGGTAATGAAGAACTCGTTATTCTTAACTCTTGGGCTCAAGAATTCTTATATAACCTAAGCGATACAATAAAAGCTTTTTCTATTCTTTTATTAACTGATTTATGTATCGGATTTCATTCCCCCCATGGGTGGGAACTAATGATTGGTTCCGTTTACCAAGATTTTGGATTTGTTCATAACGATCAAATTATATCTGGTCTTGTTTCTACCTTTCCAGTTATTCTAGATACAATTTTGAAATATTGGATTTTCCGTTATTTAAATCGGCTATCTCCGTCACTTGTAGTGATTTATCATTCAATGAATGATTGACAAATAATCCACTAAGATTAATCCAATTCAAATCTTTGTTACTTTGGAGTTGTACAGAAAAAGGAATTGCAAATCGTACTTACTCTTTCTATTTCTACTTATCTCGGGGATTCATCCTATATTCTATAAATTCAATATTATTTTAGTCAAATTATTTCAGTAAATGCCAGAATCGTGGATAGGGAACTATACTAGTGACCTATCCCAATTTATTGTAGAAATTTTCGGGATCAATGATTGGACCATGCAAACTAGAAATACTTTTTCTTGGATAAAGGAACAGATTACTCGATCCATTTCCGCATCGCTCATGATATATATCATAACTCGTACATCCATTTCAAGCGCATATCCCATTTTTGCACAGAAGGCTTATGAAAATCCACGAGAAGCGACTGGGCGTATTGTATGCGCCAATTGCCATTTAGCTAATAAGCCCGTGGATATTGAGGTTCCACAAGCGGTACTTCCGGATACTGTATTTGAAGCAGTTGTTCGAATTCCTTATGATATGCAAGTGAAACAAGTTCTTGCTAATGGTAAAAAGGGGGCTTTGAATGTCGGAGCTGTTCTTATTTTACCTGAGGGTTTTGAATTAGCCCCTGCGGATCGTATTTCTCCCGAGATGAAAGAAAAGATAGGCAATTTGTCTTTTCAGAGTTATCGCCCCAATAACAAAAATATTCTTGTGATAGGCCCTGTTCCTGGTCAGAAATATAGTGAAATAACCTTTCCTATTCTTTCACCAGACCCTGCTACTAAGAAAGATGTTCACTTTTTAAAATATCCTATATACGTAGGTGGAAATAGGGGAAGGGGTCAGATTTATCCCGACGGGAGCAAGAGTAACAATACAGTTTATAATGCTACAGCAACCGGTATAGTAAGCAAAATCATACGAAAAGAAAAAGGGGGATACGAAATAACGATAGCAGATGCATCGGATGGACGTCAAGTGGTTGATATTATCCCCCCAGGCCCGGAACTTCTTGTTTCCGAAGGTGAATCTATCAAATTTGATCAACCATTGACGAGTAATCCTAATGTAGGCGGATTTGGTCAAGGAGATGCAGAAATAGTCCTTCAAGATCCATTACGCATTCAAGGCCTTTTGGTCTTTTTAGCATCTGTTGTTTTGGCACAAATTTTTTTGGTTCTGAAAAAGAAACAGTTTGAAAAGGTTCAATTGTCCGAAATGAATTTCTAGATTTCGCGGATGTATCAACATAAAGTTTCTAATTATAAAAAGAACCCTCAAATTATTAGGGATTATGTATAATCAAAAAAATGTAATTAGAAATTTTTGGATTCTTTCTTTTTCTACGAGATGCGGCGAAACCCTTGTATTGTGTTCGTAATCATAATATGTAGAATACTTTTTGCTTTTACCTTTTCTTTTTTTTATCCAAATCAAATTTGGATGGTGTGACTATATTAGTCTTGCTAGATTCAAATATCATAAAAAACATCAATAGGTTTTTCTTCTAAATAGAAAAAATGCAAATGGAACTAGATACAAATAAGTAGGAAATAGAGAAGGGATAAACGCGGGGAACAAACAATTCTAGGAAGTATTATTTGTCTTCGTAGTCTTCGACACAAGAAAAGGCATTTTCAACACCCCTTTCTTGTGTCGAAATCCTAATGATTTTTCATTCCGCTCCTCAAAGATTTCTATTCTTAGTTTTTTATTTTTTATTGATGTATTAATATTCAAATGTATTAGAACTCTTTTTTCTCTTTTTTTTTTTTTAAGCTTTACGTAAAATATATAAAATATAGAATCTAACAACAAAGTACAAGTACGCAAACATAAAAAGATACGTAGGTTTTATTTATTGAGTAATATTGAGTAATAGTAATATAGAACTTCTTCAATGAACTTATAAAAAAAAAATAGCAAAATGTATGGGAACTAATAAATAGATTAAATAGAATCCAATTCTATTCTTCGGGAAAGTATTTGCATAATATCTAATCTACAGAAATGCATATTATTTTATCCAGGAAATTAACTGATTCCTTTTTTTTTTTCAAAAATATCATTAGCATCAGAAACAAATATGTTTTGCCATTTAGACGAAAAAATTTTTGATTAGTATTAATAACTCAACGGGGCCTTTCCTTTCCCCTCGAATCATACAAAGAAGGAGGGGAATCCCGTTGAGTTCTTACGCTTTCATGTTTACAACTCAAGTCATCCAATTACTACAGGGATGAACCCAATCCAGAATAGGAACCATAAAAGAAAATGCCTATTAAACCGATCACAAGAATACCAGCTACAGTACCTATTAGCCAAAGAGGAATCCTTCCAGTAGTATCGGCCATTTAACCCAATTCCCTCCACATTTCATCAAATGGTCTCATGCTAGAGACATAAACAGTCATAGATAATTATGCGATGAGATCCTTCCGAATGGGCTAAGAGAATTCCTAGAGTTTTTATTCTATAATTCTATTTTGTTTTCTTAATTGAAAAAATAATTGGAAAATAAAACAGCAAGGACAAAAATGAGTAATAACCCCCAGTAGAGACTGGTACGATTCAATTCAACATTTTGTTCATTTGGGTTTGATTGTGTCATAGCTCTATAATTCGGATTAGGTTTATCGTTGGATGAACTGCATTGCTGAGATTGACCCCAAAAA